AGTCTTCTGACAAAAAATTCGGCACACTCCAAGATGTTCTTTTTTTACATAAAAATGTATTCGCTCAAGAAGGACTCCAGAAGATATTAATCGTAAAAAAGAGGATTGTTTACAAGGAAACACTAATAGAAATTCGTATTCATATATATATAAATTATATAAGAACCAAAATAGTCTTTTATTTTCTTTTGAAAATACGTAAATAGATTTTTTCGGAATAATGAGACTATTCCAATTATAATATTCGTGGAGAAGGAACTGCAATAAATGTAAAGAGAGAACATCCTGGATCCAGGATTGAAGCATTTGGACCAAGATTTCCATATGGACGGGATAGGGTATTAGTATATCGGAAAGATAATTTAAATGCAATAATTTATCCTCTAAAAAAGGAAATATTGAATGACTAGATTGTAAATTGTGAGATTTTGGTATTTCTTTTTCTTCAAGGGAAGATATTAACTGCAGCGAAAATGGAATTTCTACAATGACTGCAAAACCTTCAGATAGAATCTGAGAAAAAAAATGAAAATAATTGTTATGCCCAACAAATATATTTTGGTAAATATCATTAACCGAATAAATCAAATAATTTTTTTGATACATTCGAATAATTAAACGTTTCACAAGTACTGAACTAAATTTATTGTCATAACCCGAGGAGTTTTGGGGTTCATAAAAAATTGAACTATTTAACCCATGATCATAAGCAAATACGTAAATATATTCTTGAAAGAGAAGTGGATATAGAAACTGTTGTTGCCGAGATCTATCTTCTTCTAAATATCCTTGTAATTCTTCCATTTATATTTCCACGTGAAGCAGAGGTAGAAGGAACTTCTTGAGTTATAAAATAACTGATACATAGTGCAATATGGTCAAAACAGAGTATTATGTATAATAAAGAAGATTATGTATATATACAATAATAATAAAAAACCTGTAAAGGAAAGAGGGAATCCAATCAATAGGTTTTTTTACTCCCCTTTTTCTATCAAAAATGGTTTATCTTCGTTATAATTACAAGAGGATAATGACCCTTTATTTTTGCAACCTGATTGCTCTTTTGATTTTGGAATTAATTATCTTTATCAGTATACTGTTTCTTTTACACATTCGTCTCTAACCCATAATAATCAATATTTAGGATTCATAAAAAAAAAAAGAATCAATGGTCTCCTCACGGGAGACCCCATCCTTTCCCGTACCAGGCACTAATCCATTTTTAACGTCTAACTAGATCGGGTAATAATTTAGTTCAAATTAAGAACATAAGCTCGTTGCTTTTTGGTTTATCAGAATTGGAATTGGAGCCATGAAGCTCTATCCATTTATTCACTAGACCAAACTATAAATTTGAATTTGTTTTGTCCACTTCCCTACCAAAAAAAAATTGTAAGAATTGAGTAAGGAGAAATTCTTAATTTCACTTTCATTTTAATTTGAAATTTTTTCAATGAAAATAAAATAATAAATCTATTATTTTATTATATTACGTATTACGACATGCTGCTTTTTCCATTCATTACCTTTGAGGATCAGTCGTGGTCTTATAGACTCTACCAAAAGTCTGGACGAATTTATTGCTTCATCAAAATGTGTAAAAGATCATAGTCGCACTTAAAAGCCGAGTACTCTACCGTTGAGTTAGCAACCCAACCCTTCAAAACAAAAGTTGGATATGTAGATACGATCGAAATAAAAAACCAATTGAATTAGACTGCGCGACCCCATCAAAACATTGAACTAAGAACAAATCTTTCTTGTTGATTTATTGATCAATTAGAAAAAAATGTATAGATCATAGTAAAAAACACCAAATTCCTAATAGAAATGCCAAAATTCCGACGGACCAACCGTTTATTTATACATTTTTTTATTTAACCCGAGTTAAGGAAAAAAAAAACATCTTCTATGACAGTAAACAAACCCGGCAATACAAACCCGTCATTTGACTGAAGTGAATTGAAAACCAAATCCAATAATACAATATAGGATAGGGTCAGGATAAAGAGATTTCTTTATCTACGATCAATTATATTTGTTCAATATAACATTGTCAATATAAATATGACTAGAATGGTGATAAAACGAATAAAAAACTGAAGTAAATCAAATAAAGATTTTTGTTGGATTGGCACAAACAAAAAAAAATATAAATAAATCAGAAATTTTTATAAAATAAGGAAGAGATAAAGACAGACAGGTTTATTCAATCAATAAAGGATAAACAAGATTAATTCCTTGTTTGTTGCTGGATTCCTATAACAGGAAAAGGACAGATTATATATAATAAATTGTAAGTAAATAATTACACTATATATATATTTATTCCTCCCCCCTTTTTTTCTTTATTTTGGTCTTTTTTCTTTTAATTAACTTTTCATTTTAACTAATTAACTTTAACTCGAAATTTTTTCTTTAAATAAATCTGCTTTCCTAAAAATGTCAGAAACAGTTCCTGTTGGTTGAGCACCTTTTTCAAGGAAATATAGAATAGCAGGAACGTTTGAATAAGTTTGATTATTTATCGGATCATAAAAACCCACTTTTCGAAGATCTCTCCCTTCTCGTCGGGATCGAACATCAATTGCAACGATTCGATAGATGGCTCATTGGGATAGATGCACATAAACAATCTCCCCCAGAAACGTATAAGAGGTTTTATCCTCATACGGCTCGAACTCGAGAAAAAAAAATTTCATTCGTACTCATAACTCAAGTTGGGTAATTCTGACATAGTCCCAGGGGAATCCTTAAACATTTATTGAGCCGTCTCTAACCTCTTTTGTTTGTCTCATCCCGAGTCAATTATTCTGATCCCTTTCTTGAGACAATTGAAAATAGTGTTTCCTTGTTCCGGAATCCTTTATCTTTCTTTTGTAAAATCATTGGATTTAGACATTACTTCGGTGATCCTTACTCCTTTTCAAAAGGGCAGCAACATACCTTTTGTTTTTTGTTATTTTCTTCTATATAAATGGAATACCCATAGAAATAGAATACGAAGAATTGATTTCCTAGGATACACCTTTCTTTTTATTGAAAAAAAAAGTTTTTTTTTTTTTTTTACTTGTTTCAAGTTTAAACCTTTCGATTTTTTTATATTGATATTGAGGATATATTTACAAAGTTGGTCTAACTTATTGATTGATTAGCACTAACCCTAGATTCTTCCCCTTGATAAATAAATCAATCTTTTCTACTCGAGCTCCATCACGTACTATCAATCTAAGACAAATTAGATTCCTAACGGAACAGAACAAATTATGTCGAGACAAGAGCATCTTCATTTTTATGGAAAATGGTGGATGTAAAAATCCACAGCCGATCATGTCCTTCAAGTCGCACGTTGCTTTCTACCACATCGTTTCAAACGAAGTTTTACCATAACATTCCTCTAATATAAAAAAATAAAATTCAATTGAATTTCAAACCACGATGAAATATATTTAACCTTAAATATATTTCATTTAATATGTGTAATCATGAATAGTCATTGGCTCAACAAGCAGTATATAATAGTCCATACTTTCTACCTATGGATAGAAAAGTATTCTATATACTTTTTGCGAATCTGGGATAAGGATAAAGTTCAGTAAGGATCAAATTTATTTACCTCGATATTCTATCATATGAATAAAACATATTTATAAAAAAAACGTTTGCTAAAGACTCATTTACATCTCCAACAGATTGTTCAAGATGGTCAATCATGAAGGATACATATTTATATAATATAACAAACATAACAAACAAAAAAACTATAAAACTAAAATTTCTTAATTTTAATTTAATATGTTTAGTTTAAAAAACTGGAGCAAAATCCATTATTAATCAAATAAACTCGTCCAACGACCCCAAAACAAAAGGTCGTAAATTTCTAGAAACTATTGATTTATCATATTTTTTCAAGTACCAACCAAGAGTTCATAAAAAAAATATTAAATATTATTAAATAAAAAAAAATATTATTAAACATATTACAATTATTTACAATTATATAATTACAATTATATTATATATATGAGTATAGGATTTTACCTTGTTTATTTTATATGATATGATCATATGGATTTTTTATGGTTATATGGTATATGGATTTTTTTGTATTTTGTTTTACTTCAGGTTCGACAATTTTTCCATCAATTTCATAAAAAAGTTCAAGTACAAGTATATGAAATATACTAATTTCCCCCAATCCTTACTTTACATTACATGGATTTACAAACATATATTTACAATAATTTTTATTTGAGGAATCTAAGATATAAGATAGAAAGAAATGGAATTCCGACAATTCTCCTATTTTGTTACCATACCACAACTTTAGAGGTTTTCTAAGACTGATGATGAAACTGATGAAATTAGTAACAAAAACTCGCTACTCTTTAGTATCATCTCCACATAGAAAAATTGGGATACCGATTTTTTACTTTAGGCGTTGTGTGGAAGGGAAGAGGGATGCCTTTGTTTCACGCTGCAATTCAGAATGCATTATGTGATAATTCACATTTGATGAATATGTTATATTCAATTTAGTTAAATGGGTAACTAACTTAAAAATGAATATAACATAGTACGAGCATATTCTGAATGTGAATGATAAACCAAAAAAGAATTTTAATTAAAAATGAAAAAAAAAAATACATTCTAAGAATTCAGAACAACTTTTTGTTCTCTTAAAGATTTTTTGTTTTATGTGGGATACAGTGTGATCCTATCTTCTGTTTCTGATAGATAGGATCTGGGACGGAAGGATTCGAACCTCCGAGTAACGGGACCAAAACCCGCTGCCTTACCGCTTGGCCACGCCCCATTTTTATCCTTTGGCACTAGTAAAGACTACTAGTCTTATTAGTTATTGGTCAACCCCCCCCCCAAAAAAAAAAAATACCCAAAAAAGTACATTACATAATACGTAATACATAATAAATACATATGAAAAATAAATACATATGAAATACATATGTAGCATATTTTTGTTGCTAGGATTTAAGACATATAAATTATATATATAATGTAAAAAATTCATTGATCATTACATAGAATTCAATTAAGATAATATATGAAAGTAGAATTCCTTTCTTTTTCATTTTTCCCTTATAAAAATAATTCAATCAAAATAAAATTATCTAATACACAAGAACGAAATGTTTGTTATGCTTAATATCTTTAGCTTAATCTGTATCTGTCTTAATTCTGTCCTTTATTCAAACAGTTTTTTCTTTGCCAAATTGCCCGAAGCTTATGCGGTTTTCAATCCAATCGTAGATGTTATGCCTGTTATACCTCTTTTCTTTTTTCTATTAGCCTTTGTTTGGCAAGCTGCTGTAAGTTTTCGATAAAATTTTTAATACTTTGCCAAATAGACTCATTTTGCCAAATCCAAATCGATTCATGATTTATTCGATAATAAAATTCGAAAAATGAATAAGATCGACTAAGTATTACATTATTATTATAAACCCTCGATTCAAAAATTTCAATTATTGTATATTAATATTAAATAACCGCAAAGATGAATTTGGATCAGCTTATTTACTCGTTCTCACCTTTCAGTGAGCAAAGAGTTTACTGGGTCTAGGTCCCGTACAATACCTAATTGTCGATATGACAAGAAGTTTTTTGTAAGTTGTAAGTAAGAAAGAAAAATCTTATTACATACAATACAAAGAAATTCGTAAAAATGACTTTCTTTTCCAAAATTGAATTTTTTTGTTTTGCAGGGGGTCGTGTAAAATTAAACAAACAAATTAAACAAAATAGTAGATGTGTTGAAAAGAAAAAATAGGTAATCTATTCCCTTTTTCGAAAATAAGATTATTTTGGAGGTTGTGTAATGCTTAGTCTTAAACTCTTTGTTTACACAGTAGTGATATTCTTTGTTTCTCTCTTCATCTTCGGATTCTTATCTAATGATCCAGGACGTAATCCTGGACGTGAGGAATAATTTTTTTTTCTAAACTTTTCTTATTATTTTATCTATTCTATAAATTTACCTATGATAAATTCAAGGAATTTCAATTCCTTTTGAAAGTTCGAAATCGAAAGTATCAAGCGGGTCGAGTAATCAGAGCGAGCGGAGAAAGAGGGATTCGAACCCTCGGTACGAATAATTCGTACAACGGATTAGCAATCCGACGCTTTAGTCCACTCAGCCATCTCTCCAAACTCCAAATGGAAAAGAAAATCGAAATAATTTAAATTAAAGAAATTATGGAGAATTCAATATTTTCTTTATTTTATTTTAATATTTCATATATTTTAATATTTCATATATTATGAATTAATATTAATATATATTACTATTACTATTACATATATACATATATATATTAATATTACATATATATACATATATATTAATATAATATTACTATTACTATTACATATATACATATATATATTAATATTACATATATATACATATATATTAATATAATATTATTATATTATAATATTATAAATTATTATTTTATTTAATTATAAATTATTATTTTATAATTAAATAAAATGCAATTATAAAATTTTATATTAGGAATTTCCTATTTTTCATTAATATAAAATAAGTAAGTTCAGAGTAAATAAAGAACGAATTTGATCAGGAATTACATTTAGATAATGATTCGAAACAAGTATCTACAATACAATAGAAAGAATACCTTACTTCTTTGATTTTGTACGAAAGATTTATTCCCCCGGCCCTGGCCGGGTCTTAGTTAAGTACCGGCCAGGCCAGTACCTCTTTTTGTCTAGCTTCAATGACCCCTTCAATCCGAAAATACTAGCAATCCAACAAAACAAGGATATATATATATAGTCTTATTGAAATTTATGTATGTTATTTAAAAAATTCGAAAATTTGAAAAGCTTTGTGCCCTTTACCCTTTTAAGTCCCTGGCTAACAGGACTAAATATGCGTCAACACCATAATTTGGATCCTATCTTGATTGCGTCTCACTCCTTTGTTCGACAAATAGTCCATTTATATACAATAATGTATATGTAGCGGGTATAGTTTAGTGGTAAAAGTGTGATTCGTTCTATTAAAAACTTAAATAGTTAAGGGAAGGGGTATCTCCGTTTTTTTTTTCATACTCCGATCAAAAACTTTATTTCTTAAAAAGGTTTAATCCTTTACCTCTCAATAGCATATTTGAGGAAGAACATACATTCTCACGATTTGTATCCAAAGTCCTATTAGAAATTTATTTTTATTTTTAATAAATAAAAATGGATTATGTAGTCGTGAAACATAATTTTTTTGAACTGGATCCAGTCTTCCAATTGAATAAGTATGACTAAGGATCCATGGATGAAGATACAAAAGTTTAGTTCCAATCGTAACTAGATCTTCTATTTTGGTGTTGTAAAAGGGAAATTGAAGCCAAACAAGCTGGAAGAGAGTGGTTTTGGTTTACTAGAACCACCCGCATCGCATATTGTTTCAGCTCGGTGGAAACGAAATTCTTTTCCTCAGGATCCTGCCAGTAGAAA